AATACAAAAAAATAGAAGAGAAAAGTCATCCAAAGTTATATACAAATCACTACCCCCTTTTTTGTATTTCCTTAATTTATTTCCTTAATTGAATTTCGTAGGACGAAGTTCCTTAAAAACCTCTGCCTTCTTTAAAATATCCTGAACAGTTTCTGTAGGTTGAGCCCCTTTTTCAAGGAAATATAAAATAGCAGGAACATTTAAATAAGTTTGATTCCTTATCGGATCATAAAAACCTACTTTCTGAAGATCTTTTCCTTCTCTTCGGGATCGAACATCAATTGCAACGATTCGATAGACGGCTCATTGGGATAGATATAGATGAACAACACCCCCCCTAGAAACGTATAGGAAGCTTTCTCCTCGTACGGCTCGAGAAAAATGATTGATTTGTCTCTCTATGGAATTCTATCTAAGAAATGACAACTGGATCCATAAAATGATCAAAGTAATTAAAGATGTAAGTCTTTTTTTCTTCGTTCTTCCTTAAAATGAAAAAGAAATCATTCGTATTCTCATAACTCAAGTTGGATAACTTTCAAATAGTTCAAAGGAAAATCTTTCGACAATTTCATTTATTGAGCGGTCTTTCCTCCTTTTTTGTTTGTCTCGTTTAAAATTGGATTCTTCAGTCTGATCCAGTTATTAAGACAATAAAAAAGGTGTTTCCTTGTTCTGGGATCCTTTATCTTTGTTTTATTTTAAATCATTGGGTTTAAACATTACTTCGGTGCTTTTTAATCCTTTCAAAATGGCAGCAACATACCCTTTTTGCGATTTCTATGAAAAAATCCTACAAGATGGTGGATTCCCTCGTGAAACACTTTGGATCGAAAAAGTTTGATCAATTCCAATAAATTTTGTAATTTGAAACTTGCTCGAATTGGATTCTTTCGATTTCCATACCTAAGATATATTTACGAAGTTGTTTCAATTTTTTTTATTGATTGGCATTAACCCTAGACCCTTGCCCCGAGAAAGAAATTAATACTTTCTACTCGAGCTCCATCATGGACTATTTACATTCCAAGACAACAAAAAACGAGGGGTTCTAGTGAAACAGAACCAATGATGTCGAGCTAAGAGCACCTTCATTCCTACAAAAAATGGTGGATGTACAAATCCACAACGGATCGTGTCCTTCAAGTCGCACGTTGCTTTCTACCACATCGTTTCAAACGAAGTTTTACCATCACATTCCTCTAAGAACCGGTATGGAATTGATTCAATTATGGAATCATGAATAGTCATTGGTTGGGATGATGTATATCCGCCATAATGTATAGTATTCTCTATATCTATAGTCTAGTCATTGATTGGGATGACGCTTAGCCATACTCTATAGTCTATAGATATAACTAATACTATAAATAGAGGTGGAGTAAGCTGTTTCTCAAAAACTTTTAGGTAATAATATAGAGATGGAGAAAGATTTCGACGAAGAAATCTTAGTAAAAACTCATTCCTAATATTTATAAGTATCACTTTATATTTTCCACTAGGTATAACTAGGTATAACTGTTACTTTATATTTATAGAACCCTATATATTACGTCGAAATATTTTACTTCATCTTCATCGAACATACGATTCCTAGTTAGTTGAGGAAGTTAACTTTGATAGAACATTATTATTATATAACATTATTATTAATTTGTCTACCATTATTAACATTCATAATATTTATTAATAAATACATATATAAATAATTAAATAATAATTAATAATCAATAAGAAATCAATAAGACGAATAAACGAATTCTTTTTGATTCTGCATCTTCACGTGACTTAATAGGAGAGAAAGATTCAGCTTCTAAGGAATGATTAAAACTATTTATCTTTCGAAATTTATTCGAAATTTCGAAAGTTCCCCCTTCGACATCATTATTCCAAGAAAATTTGATAGTTAAAAATAACTTTTAATCAGCTTAGGAAAAAAGATAAGTCTTTTTTCATCTGATTGAGAAAATCCAAAGAATGGGGAGGGTTTCGTATCTATCAATTCAATCAAATACACTGAGCAATTGTCACCGTTTAGAGATATTGAAATGAACGCCTTCCCATTACTGATTAACTCCTATCTACCCCATTCTATGGGACTGATGCAGCATAAATCAAAAGAAGGGGGTGTCCTAGTCTTTTTTATTTTTACGAAATGCAAGCTGTCTAGGCACAAAGCCAAACAAGTCCAGATTAAGTCCAGTTTTTGCTCCTTTTTTCTATTTTAGCCTACCTCATTGATTAAGAATTAAGAGACTTAGTGAATTTAATTATTACCAAAAACCTCCTCTTGGCGAAAAGTCAAGAAATCGACAAAAATGAAAATGGAATCTAATTAGGCTAATTTAGGGGGTAGAGAATACGCGATAGGGAATATGGATTCTTTCGCATCTCGATTCAGTTTTTGAAAAAAAAAAAACGATTCATCGAAGAAAAAAATCAGAAACAACAATCACATTCCAGCTAACATTTCAATTTTAAACAGAACCAGAACATTGTT